GACCAGATGGCTCTTAACAAGATGAAAGAGCGCGAAAAAAAAAACAAGATTTTTATCGAATCAAAAAGAAACTTTGGGATTGCTGAATCACAGACAAAAAAAAGAAATATATACAGCAACGGAGCCATCATAGTATTTTTTAATTCCTCCGAAAGGAAGGGTGGCATTTTGATCATTTACCTATCTGCTGGGTCTGATATATTCTATTTTTCTCTTTCTTCATCTTCAGTGGGGGGTAAAGGTCAATTTTATTGTAGAGCCGTATGCAATGCACAAACGATGCCCGTACGGTTGTTCAATTCTATCTTTTTTTCTTACTTATTATTTATATTATTTTTTATCTTTCGTTTCTCTTCGCTTGATCGTGCGAGATAGAGGAACCTATGATCATCAGGGTAATGATCCATCAACCCGCTAGTTCTTTTTATGAGGCACAAACGGGAGAATTTATCCTGGAAGCGGAAGAACTGCTGAAACTGCGTGAAACCCTCACAAGGGTTTATGTACAAAGAACGGGCAAACCATTATGGGTTGTATCCGAAGATATGGAAAGAGATGTTTTTATGTCAGCAACAGAAGCTCAAGCTTATGGAATTGTTGATCTTGTAGCGGTTGAATGAAACTAATATAACATAACATAGATTTCGCGCAAATTTATGATTTGAGATTTGATCTCCGAGTTTAATATTTTATTAAATGGAAGTAATTCATAATCAAATCATCCGGTTAGGATCAATCTAAACCAGCCCATTCATTATGTATACGATTCAACATGCCAACTATTAAACAACTTATTAGAAATACAAGACAGCCAATCAGAAATGTCACGAAATCTCCCGCTCTTGGGGGATGCCCTCAGCGCCGAGGGACATGTACTAGGGTGTATGTGCGACTCGTTTAGATCATGAGCTGGCACAAAAGCAAGAAAACAACTTTCCAGTATCAATGATCAGTACGGTGAATAGGATAGAATGGAAGAAGGAACTTCATTCATTATCTAAAAATAAGAAAATCTATCATATCTCTTCATTATGTATGAAATTTATGGTTTCCATTGGTGCAAATACAATCACCTCAATTTAAGATGAGAGGCAATTCTCCATTGGTAGCAAATGGTTATCCATTAAGCGGAGGAAATCTTATTTAAAAAACATAAAGATTAAACCCCCACTCTGGCAAGAACGGACTAACAGGGTCAGCTACCCAGCTAACTTTCATAATTAAATACCGTTACTGTATAGGTAGATCTCATTGTGAAAGATCTATTACTGGATAATTCATGGGTAGAGCCAAGCCAAAGAGTGTGAACTATACAAGTTACCAATAACATGAATGAAATAAAGGAAAGGCTCCGGTGTATAGAAAAGACCTCACCGTTTAAGAAGTAACCATAGAAACGATGGAACCCACTATTTCTTTATCCATTTCCATTTTTTTATTTACTATATTTTTGACACCTAGCAGAAGACAATTTCTTATTTCGCAGTGAAATACCTAAAAAAAATCGTGGTCGGGAAGGTTATAGTAGCCAAAGCCATTGGAATTTTTATTTTATACATTGGAAAAATCAGGTTTGTTATTAATAGACTAGGAAAGGGGAAAAGAATAACTGAAAGAGAGGAAATCCATTAGTTATTCGTCAAAGTTTCATTTATTCAATGACCAGAATTAAACGGGGATATGTAGCTCGGAGACGTAGAACAAAAATTCGTTTATTTGCATCAAGCTTTCGAGGGGCTCATTCAAGACTTACTCGAACTATTACTCAACAGAAAATAAGAGCTTTGGTTTCAGCTCATCGGGATAGGGATAGGCAAAAGAGAAATTTTCGTCGATTGTGGATCACTCGAATAAACGCAGTAATTCGCGAAAGGGGAGTATCCTATAGTTATAGTAGATTAATAAATGATTTGTACAAGAAACAGTTGCTTCTTAATCGTAAAATACTTGCACAAATAGCTATATCCAATAGGAATTGTCTTTATATGATTTCCAACGAGATCAGAATAGAAGTAGATTGGAAAGAATCCACCGGAATAATTTAAATGGAGTTCCCCGGAGAATGAACCCCGGGAGGGTAGAATCTAAATTACTATGAGAAAATATGCTAAAATATTCAAAATGAATAAACACGTTCAATAAAAAAAAAGATTTCTTCTTTTCCGATTTGTTTTTTTTTCTTACGACACGATAATCAAATCTGGATTCTCGGATTTTTCGAACAAAAATACACCAATCCGCCTTTGAGTTCGGATTGGAATTATGATTCAAGTGAAGAAAGAGTAAGGCTAGTTATTGCTGGTTCTAAGACCAGTAGTTCTAGCGGCTGACTCGGTTCTTTCAAATTGTTTCTCATTATTAAGAAAAGGTAACAAAGATAAAATACGAGCTTGTTTTATAGCAATAGTAATTAATCGTTGTTGTTTCAAGGTCAATCTATTCACCCGTCTAGATAATATTTTTCCCTGTTCACTAATAAATCGACTAATTAAACTCATGT